GTAGGACTGAAATCTTAATATAATTCGAAAAAGCGGGAGTGGTAAGTCCAAGGAAATAACCTAAGAAAAAATAGGTATTGTTATAGGATTAAACAAAGGGATTCGCAAATAAAAGCGCTAAGGCTACAACCAGTCCATAAATTGTTAAAGCTTCCATAAAAGCCAAACTAAGCAATAAAGTACCTCGTATTTTTCCCTCCGCCTCGGGCTGTCTCGCGATCCCTTCTACAGCTTGGCCCGCAGCAGTACCTTGACCAACCCCAGGTCCAATAGAAGCAAGACCGACGGCCAATCCAGCAGCAATAACGGAAGCGGCAGAAATCAGTGGATTCATGATAAGTTCCTCACACCAAAATAAGTAAATAGTTAATGATACGATCAACAAAGAAATTATGACTTAATTATTCCATCGCTAAGATCTATACAGTCGAAGGAACTAAGAACTCTGAATTGAAGTAATAATATTATTGAATCATTAGAACTACTTCCATATTTCTTTTTTAGTTTCTAGTCACATAATTTTTTTGAATCCATATGACTTTTTTTCTTCCATTTCTTTCTTTTTTCAAAACCATTCCAATTTTTAGTTTTTTTTTCTTGATTAAATCTATTTATTCATTCAATATTCACTTTATTCATTGAATAAATATTTCATTCACAATTACAAACGAAAGGGAAGGACTTCTATTGGAATCCCTATCTAAATTCACAGTATTAGATATTATATTAATTAGATATATTTTTACTTCATATATAACTAATTAATATCTAATATCACATATACATGTGTTTCTTCCATAACGTAAATCAACTATTCATATCTTACATTCAATCGGATTCTAGAATAATTCTTCGAAAGATTCACAAGAGTTGTCTTATAGCAATTAGATTACATACATCTAGTTCGGCATCTCCTTAATCCATTTTTTTTTATAAATTGAACTTTTTTTTTATAGATTTTTCTTTTTTTATTCGACTACATGGGAACAATCAATCTACATGGACAAATTCCTTAGATCGAATCATTACATCGAAATAGTAGTATTTGATTGATCTAAGTTAATGTAATTTATTATTTATTAAAATCATCTTTTGGTCAATCGTTGAATTGGATGAAATCAACTTGAATGGGCATCATTCTATATAACAATAACATCTTTTTAAAGAATAGCACGCCATAATACTATAAGTAATAGTATCCAAATCATTATTCAGATTATGATTACTAATAGCTAATAATGTTAAATATTGGAATTAAATGAACAAAACAATATAAAGAGAATATTCATTGGAGGGGGTATAAATGGACCTAACTGGAATTTTAGGAAAAAGATCTTTTAGATCTCTTTCCTTTTTTTTACTTCCCTGTTTGTTACAACTCCCTAATATCTCTAAGATCTTAAGCTTTTTTTACTATTCCTCTCTAGATCGTATATATCTTATTTATATTATAGAATATATTATATAATATAATTTGTTATAATTTTTATTATATAATTGATTTATATATTATGTTATGTTCCCTAAGCAGATTATCTTGATCCGCGCATATATTGCGTAAGTCTTAAGCTAAAAAAAGCCTATTTCGAAAACTAGTCAATGATGACCCTCCATGGATTCGCCTATATAAGCCGCAGCTAAAGTTGCAAAAATAAGAGCTTGAATACCGCTTGTAAATAATCCAAGTAACATGACAGGTATAGGAACCACTGAAGGTACTAAAGAAACAAGAACAACAACTACTAATTCATCAGCTAATATATTTCCGAAAAGCCGAAAACTAAGTGATAAGGGTTTTGTAAAATCTTCTAAGATATTAATGGGTAAAAGGATTGGAGTTGGTTGAATGTATTTATCGAAATAACCTAATCCTTTTTTGGTAAGACCCGCATAGAAATATGCTACTGACGTGAGTAAAGCTAAAGCAACGGTAGTATTTATATCATTTGTAGGTGCGGCTAATTCCCCATGAGGTAACTGTATGATTTTCCAAGGTAAAAGAGCACCTGACCAATTCGAAACAAAAATAAATAGAAACAAAGTTCCAATAAAGGAAACCCATGGACCGTATTCTTCTCCAATCTGAGTTTTGCTCACGTCTCGAATGAATTCAAGGACATATTCGAAGAAATTCTGACTGTCAGTAGGAATGGTTTGTGGATTACGAACAGCTATAATGGCTGAACCTAATAAGATAGCAATTACAACCCAAGAAGTAATAAGTACTTGGGCATGGACTTGAAAACCTCCTATTTGCCAATACAAATGTTGGCCAACTTCCAAACCAGATATATCGTATAACCCTTTTAGTGTGTTGATAGAACATAATAGAACATTCATATTGCCCTCTGAAAGAAATAGAACTTAAAAAAAAAGAATTATTTTGATTCAACCATCTATTTTTGACTTGCCTACTTGAATTATATATTTTTGATATCAACTAATCACATAATACCCCTAAGTTACTTGTATCTCTTTTGCGCGATTAAAAAATCGTAACCGATTTCATAAATCCATGGAGTTACAAAAATGGAGTTCCAAAAATAATTTATTTATCTTATTATTAATCACGTATTTCGTATATAGCTAGAACGACCCTCACAAATTGCAAATACTAATTTGTTAAGAATTAATCGGATTGAAGCTATAGCGTCATCATTTGCTGGAATCGAAATATCTGCGAGATCGGGGTCACAATTTGTATCGATTAAACAAATCGTTGGAATTCCCAAAATGATACATTCTCGAAGAGCCGTATATTCTTCTTGCTGATCAACGATTATTACAATATCTGGTAATCCCATCATATATTTAATCCCGCCCAGATATGTTTGCAAGTGAGATAATTGTCTCTTCAACATAGCCGAATCTCGTTTCGGAAGACGGTTGAGTCTCTCTATCTTTTGTTCCGTTCTCAAGTCCCTGAACTTATGAAGTATCGTTTCCGTAGTATACCAATTCGTCAACATACCACCGAGCCATTTATTATTAACATAATGACAACGAGCCCTTATTGCAGCTCGTGCTACTGAATCAGCTGCTTTATTTTTGGTACCAACAATTAAGAATTGTTTTCCCCTACTTGCTGCATCAAAAACTAAATTACAAGCTTCTGATAAAAAACGAGCGGTTCTAATAAGATTTATAATATGAATACCTTTACGCTTTGAAGAGATATAAGGTGCCATTCTAGGATTCCATTTACTAGTACCATGACCAAAATGAACTCCTGCTTCCATCATCTCTTCCAAATTGATGTTCCAATATCTTCTTGTCATTTCTCTCCCCACACTTCCTCTCTTTTTTTTTTTTAAAAAAAAAGAGACGAGGTACCCTGAAATAGAAATAAATAATTGTTCCGATGGAACCTTCTTTTCTACCTCTAACAGATATTAGCCGTTGATACATGATTCAAGCCATTAATTTATTTCTATTCTATTTGTTATTATCTTTATTACTATTACCAAATAAAAAAAAATGACCGAAAATAGTTAAGAATCTGCTCTTAGGAATCATTAAATCCTCGCAATGATTGTTTGGGTGTATCGTATAAATTCTTTGAAATGAAAAAATCAAATAATTCTCTGTGGTAGAACAACATATCTCTCATTTTCACCTCGAATAAATCATTCTTTTTTTTTCCAAAGGAATGTTGTTAAGTTGCCTTGAACGTTGTACTAATCCTTTGAATCCAGTACCAACGGGTACCATCCCCCCGAGAACAACGTTCTCTTTCAGACCTTTCAACCAATCGATACGACCCCGGAGAGCGGCTTTTGCTAAAACTCTAGCAGTTTCTTGAAAACTCGCTTCGGATATGAAACTTTGAGTATTTAGAGATGCTTTCGTTATTCCCAATAAGATGGCTCGGTAACAGATTGCTTCTTCCAAAGCACGCCCTGTTCGTTCCGCCCGCAACAATTCAATTAGTTCTCCGGGTGAAAAAACATTAGACATTCTATCTTCTGAAACCAACCCTTTTGATGTTATTTGACGCACAATAATCTCTATATGCCGATTATGAATCTGCACCCCCTGAGATCGATAAACTTTTTGGATCTTATTAACCAAAGAGATACGACTTTGTACTATAGTTAGCTCAGCACCAATCAAGAATCCCCAAGGAATTCCAAGAATTTTTGCTATGCGCTCGTTCCAACCCTCAATCCTCTTTTCTAGGTTCATCGATATTGAATCAATCGAACGAACTTCTAACACTTGTTCCACTTTTGGAAGACCTTGGGTTATATCTCCAGATCTCGACTTTTCATATATAAATGTAACTAACGTATCTCCTTCGTAAAGGATTTCTCCATAATGACCATGAACAGTTGCTCCCAGAGTGGCCAAATAAGGTTTAGCTGATCTTATTACTACAGAGTCAATTTGAACAATTAGAACTTGACCCGATTTTAGGTGCGGTCCGTTTTTCGCTATACATACATTTTCACAAATAAACTGCCCAAGGCTAATTATTGTAGATGTTTCTTCACAATAATTATGATGGAGAAAACGCCAATTCAAATTGAATGGATTCAAAACGGTGTTACTGCATGGATCGGGATTATGAATTCTACCATTTTCATCTATTAAATAATATTTAAGTACCTGAAAAGTCTGTTTTAAATTGTCAAGTTGTAAATATTTAGTTACCGAGATCTGATTATAAGTTATTAAATGGTAAAATGAATCAAAATTCTTACTTTTAGAGGCTCTTCCTAATCCTAAAGGCCCCAACGAATTCCTAATTGGAATTAGAGTATCTCTTTTCATTGATTCTTTTTTTATTACATTGTAATATTTTGCATCGTTGAATGGACCCATTCGAAAACAATTAGATAATGACAAAATTATCAAAGATTGAGAGTCCTTATTCCTATTCAACAACGTACGAATAGTTACTTGATTTTGACTAAGTGATTGTTGAATCCTTGCCTTGGAATAAATAGAATAAAATGGATTGATATTGTTGGGATCTGACCTCTCATCAAAGATCAATC